TGATCATAGAAAAGATTATCTTCAAGTGAACCAGCCTATCCCCTGTATGGGGCTTACACGGTGGTTGGAACAAAGACACATTTGGTTGTGAATTCCAATGTAGCAGATAAAGTCATATTTCTGCACGGCCCAATCAATAGTTCAAGTCACACACTCCCATAATCCATTTTCTCTTCATAGAATTCCCTTCAACTATTCATATCAAATAAATAATACAATATTGTATGTAGAGTTGAAGAGAAATATCCAAATACATGTCTTATTTTTTTAATAATCCATATTTATAGCAATGAAATACTATTGTTCCTTCACCAAGTAATAAGATAAATGATTAATTACAAATATCTAGAATCTAGATTATCTATAAAGGACCAGAAATACCTTGCTTACGTATCATTAGGAAATGCATTAACATAAATACGGCCGTAAGAAGAGGTAATACAAAAGTGTGTAAACTATAAAAGCGAGTCAAAGTGGATTGTCCAACACTAGCACTTCCGCGTAATAATTCTACAAGAGGCGATCCTATTACCGGAATAGCTTCAGGTACACCTGTTACAATTTTGACTGCCCAATAACCAATTTGATCCCAAGGTAAAGAATAACCTGTTACACCAAAAGATGCAGTCAATACAGCCAGAACCACACCAGTAACCCAAGTCAATTCGCGAGGTTTTTTAAAACCACCGGTGAGGTATACACGAAATACGTGCAGGATCATCATTAAGACCATCATACTTGCCGACCATCGATGAACAGATCGGATTAACCAACCAAAGTTAGCTTCAGTCATTATGTATTGAACAGAAGCAAAAGCTTCAGTAACGGTTGGACGGTAATAAAAAGTCATAGCAAATCCTGTAGCTACTTGTACTAAAAAACAAGTAAGCGTAATTCCTCCTAGACAATAAAATATGTTGACATGCGGAGGAACATATTTACTAGTTATATCATCCGCAATCGCCTGAATCTCAAGACGTTCTTCGAACCAATCATAAACTTTATTGAGATAGGTAAATCAAGGCGACTCCCCCTCCAAGAACTGTATATGAGAATTTCATCTCGTACAGCTCAAACAAAAAAAAGACCCAAATACTGATTGAAAGGGATATGTAATATAAAGTTTTTAACTTCTCTCTCATTCAATATTATTTAAAGATACGAAAGAGTAAAAATTCGAAAGCTCTTCTTTGTGATTAAATGCCAAAAAATCAAGTCAGCTCATTCGTCTTTATGTTGTGTTGATCGTTACAGGCCTCTTGAATCTTCTAGATTACCTATCTTTATTGTCTTTTTTATTTGGTATTTGTATGGAATGGGAATGCAGATTTCCTCTTGTTTTCTTTATTATTGATAGGAATTCTCTTGTTAAAACCCTACTTAACTAATCAATTGAAACCTCAGATTCATACGAGAACCACGATGATTCAATGAAACCTTCAAAGTCCAAAGTTCACTGAGTGAGAACCTTTGGATCATCACTTATTCAATGAAAAAAATAGCTATAGCTATAATGACTAAAAACATAAAATACAAGGAAGCATTTGTCCTTTGATCAAAATAAGAGTTTCAAAGCAGAAAAATCTTTTGATTTAGTAAAATTTATAAGATATAAGGAAAGGGGGTCCGGCTACGAGGTCTGAGTATTAAGTATGAATCATAGTTCGAATACTTTTTGATCTATTTGATCTATTTCGTGCTCCAGATACTAGACTAAATATCCGACGAAGTAAAACCATCTTGATAAAGATGACAGATCCATTCTCTGTACTATCTATAGGGTCAATTCTAACAAGTCACACACTCATATTCCGGAAATATAGAATGCAGAAAGAAAAAAATTTCGCGGTCGAACTACCAAAGCAGAATAGACTAAAATTTTGAGACTTACATACTTCACTTTTTTGTATCGAACGAAAGACTTCAAAATTCTTGTCAGTCTAATTCACTGAAATTCCATCCAGCAAAACAGAAGAATTATAAATCTCCAAAATAATAGATAGGAATACCGCAAATAGAGCCATTGCAAGACCCATCAAAGGGGTCGTTCCCCATCCAGGAGCTACTTTACCATACTCGGAATTCAATGGTTTCAATAAACCTCCTACAGAAGTACTTTTTGGACGACCAGATCTAGAATTATCTTCAACAGTTTGTGTAGCCATAAATCTTATTTTGTTTTGTATTCATTATGATCTGTTGACTTTGTATACCATTCCGTTGTAAATAAACAATCTTAGCATAGATCCATTGTGGTCTTGAAATTCTATAATAATGGAAACAGCAACCCTAGTCGCCATCTCTATATCTGGGTTACTTGTAAGCTTTACTGGGTATGCTCTATATACTGCCTTTGGGCAACCCTCTCAACAACTAAGAGATCCATTCGAGGAACACGGGGACTAGTTGAAGTAATCAGCCTCCCAATATTAGGAGGCTGATTACTTCAATGAAGATAATGAAAAATTATTTCATTTTTTAGTTGGAACTTTAGGCGGTTCCCTAAAAAAGATAGCGAAAAAAATTATCCCTAAAGTCGATACTAAGAGAAATGTATAAACCAATGCTTCCATAAATTTGATCGTGGTTTACAATTATAGCTTTCATACCTGTTTTGTTTACTTGGGATCATCCCCCTGGATAACGAAAAAAAAGTGTAAAAGAAACGGCAGCGATTTAAATAAAGATTTCTCCAGTACCCTACCTATCCTATTAAAATTGCAAACAGAAACTAGAAGAAAAAAAAGCAATGTTGCATCAGACTACTTGTCTTTTTGTAGTTGGATCTCCAAGTTTTTGGAATGCCCCAAATTCCACTTGAGCATCCAAATCTGGATCAATACCAGCAAAAACATCTCTGAACAGGGTTCTAGCACCATGCCAAATGTGTCCGAAGAAGAAAAGCAAAGCAAACGAAGCATGCCCAAAAGTAAACCAACCCCTTGGACTGCTACGAAAAACACCATCGGATTTCAAAGTAGCACGATCTAATTCAAAAATTTCACCCAATTGAGCCCGTCTAGCATATTTTTTCACAGTCGCAGGATCACTATAATTCACTCCATTGAGTTCACCACCATAAAACTCAACAGTTACACCTACTTGTTCGACACTATATTTTGATTCTGCCCTTCTAAATGGGACGTCGGCTCTAACAATTCCGTCTCCGTCTACCAAAACAACCGGAAATGTTTCAAAAAAAGTAGGCATACGGCGTACAAAAAGTTCACGCCCTTCTTTATCTCTAAAGATGGGGTGTCCTAACCATCCAACAGCTATTCCATCCCCATTGTCCATTGAACCCGCTCGGAATAATCCCCCTTTTGCTGGATTATTACCAATATAATCATAAAAAGCTAATTTTTCAGGAATTTTAGACCAAGCTTCTGATAAACTTTGATTTTCGGCTAATCCAGCACTAACTCTTCGATATATTTCTTGCTGGAAGTATCCCTGATCCCATTGATAACGAGTAGGACCAAATAATTCGATGGGAGTAGTTGCAGAACCATACCACATAGTTCCAGCAACAACAAAAGCTGCAAAAAAGACAGCAGCAATACTACTGGAAAGGACGGTTTCAATGTTGCCCATACGTAATCCTTTGTATAGACGTTGAGGCGGGCGAACGCTAAGATGGAATAAGCCCGCTAATATACCCAAAGTTCCTGCTGCAATATGATGAGAGGCTACTCCTCCCGGAACAAAAGGATCAAAACCCTCCACGCCCCATGCTGGATTGACGGGTTGTACCTTTCCGGTTAGTCCATAAGGGTCGGATACCCATATTCCAGGACCATATAATCCTGTTACATGAAATGCGCCAAAACCAAAACAAGCCACTCCTGAAAGAAATAAATGAATTCCAAAAATCTTGGGCAAATCTAAAGAAGGTTTTCCTGTACGTTCATCAGTAAAAATTGCTAGATCCCAATATACCCAATGCCAAATAGCTGCCAAGAAGCACAAGCCAGAAAACACAATATGTGCTCCGGCTACACCTTCGTAACTCCAAAGACCCGGATTCGTTATAGTCCCTCCCGTAATACTCCAACCGCCCCATGAATTGGTTATTCCTAAACGAGTCATGAAAGGTATAACGAACATACCTTGTCTCCACATTGGATCAAGAACAGGGTCCGAGGGATCAAAAACTGCTAATTCATATAGAGCCATCGAACCGGCCCAACCAGCAACCAGAGCAGTATGCATTATATGAACAGAAATCAAACGACCGGGATCATTCAATACAACGGTATGAACACGATACCAAGGCAAACCCATGGAAATACCCCTTTATCAACGAAAAATAGACACTATGTAACTTTATTGCATTGGAAAAAACTATACTATGGACCCCCCTTTTTTTTTAGGTAATTTTTTCAGAGAAAGGATTAATATTTGTTCTTTTTTTTAGTAAAAATAGAATAATTTGATTCATAGGAAAAAAGGGAAGCGGATCTATTCTATATCTGATAAGTACCAATACGCAATGGGGGTGAACCCTATTTTATATGAACCAAGATAGTTATTGGTGTTCATCATTCAAAAGCCCATTCGTAAAAGCTTTCCTTTATTTTGATTCAGTATTTCTTACTTTATCTTTTTTCTTTACCTTTATTTTATATTTTATTTTGTATAAATATGGGCTTATTCAACTTATGTATTAAATATGATTAATAAAGTAGGAAAAAAGGACAATATTATTAAAAAACTAAACCCCATTCTTACGTTTCCACATCAAAGTGAAATAGAGAACTTCATTCTCTTTTCTTTCATTTCATGCCCATTGGCGTTCCAAGAGTACTTTTTTTTAGTCCTGACGGGGAAGAATTAACTTGGGTTGACATATAGTGTGACTTGTCAGATATATTTGGCTATATGGGATTTCCCCATTTTCTCGCTCGATCGAGATATCCTCTGCTTCGTCCAAAAAGATTGATTGAATTATCAAAAATTTGTAACGCGAAGTGCAATAAAAAAATAAAGTAGAATTAAATGCATTTTTGAGGGGGAGTTTTTAGATTGATATTATATATTATCAAAAATCTTTTATGGTTTAGGTGATTGGACCAAAAAAATGACGTATCCAGGCTCCGTTTAGCAAAAATCCAATTGGTAATTAAATTAATATATAATATATTTGGAATTACTACTTATATGAGAAATTATGATAAATGATTCTATTAAAAAAAATTGGAAACAGGGTGATCTCAAACTGTTGATCAAATCAAATAATATGATTAAAAAATTGTTGACTATTTGACAGAAGACATGTAAAAGAAATGAATTGAAAAAAAGAAGGAGTAGTAAAAAAAATACATGGTATTTGGTTCATTTGTCCTATATGTGCAAATCAAAATCGGGCAGATCTTTCCTTCTACTCGGAGTAGAGCATAAACCTAAAAGTATGGAAGAAGCCTATTCAGGAACAAGAAAAAGTCATCGCCATTTCGATTGGATCTCGATGAAAAAAAATATCAATGATAAGTTAGTCCGACAAGTTTAATGAATTGTTTTATTATAGGATTCGAATATCTAATAAAAAGGACGAAAACTTCTTTTTTCTTTTTAAAATGGGGTAGCCCTTCCATTAGAAGTTAGAAGCCTTCTATAAAAATATGAAAAAAGAAATAGGGGTTGGAATCTACACATTGATTTTTTCACAATTTTTGTTGAACCGTATGCATCAAAAGGTGCTTGTACGGCTCCTAAGGGATACTATTTTATCCTAATCAACCTAATTTATCGAGAAAGATTATTTTTTTTAAACGGAATAGTTGATGGCGAACTCTCGAATCAACTTATTAGTCTTATGATATATCTCAGTTTGGAAGAGGATAATAAAGATATGTATATGTTTATAAACTCTCCTGGTGGATGGGTAATATCTGGGATGGCTATTTATGATACTATGCAATCTTTGCCACCCGATGTACAGACAATATGCATGGGACTCGCCGCTTCAATAGCATCTTTTATCCTAGTCGGGGGAGCAATTACCAAACGTATAGCATTCCCTCACGCTTGGCGCCAATGAGTTTTTTTATTTTCGAGAAAAAAAGACTATGCCTTCGCCATAGGAAATATTAATTAGTTAAGTAATAATAGCATGGCACTTCGAATTCGATATTAAATTTTTAAATTTTTTTTTTTCTAAAATATTAGATTATGTATCGAAAGAGTAGTATGATATAAGAAATGGGTATTTCAAATGGGATCTTACCTATTCTGTTGTGGGCACATTTCAGCGTCACAAACTTTGTTTTCACACCGGAAGTTAATTTACAAAATAAATAAAAAAAAAAAAAAAGACACTTTGGGATTGCTGAATCACAGATGAATTTTTTAAAAATAGATATAAAGCAACGGAACCATCATAGTATTTTTTTTAACTCCTCCGAAAAAAGAAGGGTGGTATTTGGATCATTTATTGATCTGCGTATAATAGAACCTTATTTCGATTAAAGGAAAGGTAGGTAAAAAACGTAAATTCCATTGTGGAGCCGTATGCAATGCACAAAAAATGCCTGTACGGTTATTCCATTTTCTCTGTTTTTTCCTTATCTCGCCTCATCATGCGAAATCGAGAACGAGAAATAGAAGAACCTTTTAGTTTTAGATTAACTCATCAGGGTAATGATCCATCAACCCACTAGTACGTTTTATCTGACACAAACGGGAGAATTTGTCGTGGAAGCGGAAGAACTACTAAAAATTCGCGAAACCATCGCAGGGGTTTATGCACAAAGAACGGGCAAACCCATGTGGGTTGTATCCGAAGACATGGAAAGGGATGCTTTTATGTCAGCAACAGAAGCCCAAGCTCATGGAATTGTTGATCATGTAGCGGTTAAAAAATAGGAACGATTTCATGCAAATCTACAATTTTTAATTTTATATCTTTTTGGATTAAAATTAAAAGTTAGATTAAAAGTTTAGTTTCATATTCTCTTCAATTTTTTTTAATATGAAAGATAAGTAATTCAGAATTATCCGGTTAGAACCAATCTAAACCAGTCCTTTATTTATATTTAAATGATTCACTATGCCAACCATTAAACAACTTATTAGAAATACAAGACAGCCAATCCGAAATGTCACGAAATCCCCCGCGCTTCGGGGATGCCCTCAGCGACGAGGAACATGTACTAGGGTGTATGTGCGACTCGTTCAGATCATAGATTGAAACAAAAAGAAGGAAATTTTTTTTGAAGTATCAATGATCAGTACCTGTGAATAAAATAGAATGGAGGAACTCCGTTCACTATTCACTATTTAAAAAGATGGATCGTTCATATCTTCTATTGGGTATGAAACTTATGGTTTACATTGGTGCAAATCCAATCAACTCCATTTTTGAGAAAACCCCAATGATAACAAATGGTTATCCATTAAGCGGGGGAAATTACATTTTTTATTAAAAGAAAAGATTCCACTCTTGAAAGAAAAGAACGGACTAACAGGGTCAACTACCCAACAAATTTTCAAAATGAAATACCGTTACTGTATAAAGTGGATCTCATTGTGAAAGACCTATTACTGGAATATTCATGGAGTAGAGCCAAAGCAAAGAGTGTGAACTGTACAAGTTCCCAATAATATTGATTAATTAAATAAAAGAAGAGCTCCGGTGTATAGAGAGGACCTCACCGTTTAAGAAGTAACCATAGAAACGATGGAACCCACTATTTATTTATCCATTTCTATTTACTACTTTTTTTAGTTATTATAGTTATTCTATTTTTTTTTTGAAATCAAGTATCAATGGAATTTCTGCTTTCAAAGCAAAGGAAAATACCTAGCAAAAAATCGTGGTGGGGAAGGTTAGAGTAGCAAAAGCCATTGGAATTTTTATTTTATACATTGGAATAATTCGTTTGGTTATTAATAACTAGTAAAAGGGAAAAGAATAACTGAAAAAAAGAATTAGTTATTCATCAAAGTTTGATTTATTCAATGACTAGAATTAAACGCGGATATATAGCTCGGAGACGTAGAACAAAAATTCGTTTATTTGCATCAAGCTTTCGAGGGGCTCATTCACGACTTACACGAACTATGACTCAACAGAGAATAAGAGCTTTAGTTTCGGCTCATCGGGATAGGGGTAGGAAAAAAAGAGATTTTCGTCGTTTGTGGATCACTCGAATAAATGCAGTAATTCGTGAAAACGGGGTATTCTATAGTTATAACCGATTCATACACAATCTGTACAAGAAGCAGTTACTTCTTAATCGGAAAATACTTGCACAAATCGCTCTATTAAATAGGAGTTGTCTTTATACAATTTCAAATGAGGTCATTTCATAAAATAAGGGAATTGGAAGAAATCCAATAAAATAGTTTCAAGAGAGTTCTAAGGAGAATGAGCTCGGGGAAGGTAGAGTAGAAATTAGTATGATAAAATAAAAAAAAGTCGTCAAAAGAAAACGAGGGGATATACTCGTTAAAAACAGGTTTATTCTTTTTCGACGATTCTTTTCTTTTTTTTTTTTTTATTATGACAGACGCAGACGCAAGAATCAAATTAGGATTCTTGATTTGATTTTTCGAACAAAAAATTACTCTCTTTTTGAGTTCCTTCGAATTGGAATTTTGATTCAATTGAAGAATAAGTCTATTTCTTTCTGGTTCTAAGGCTCGTAGTTCTAGGGGTCAACTCACTTCTTTCAAATTGTTTCTGATTATTAAGAAAAGGTAACAAAGATAAAATACGAGCTTGTTTTATAGCAATAGTAATTAATCGTTGTTGTTTTAAAGTCACTCTATTCACCCGTCTAGATAATATTTTTCCTTGTTCACTAATAAATCGACTAATTAAACTCATGTTTCTATAATCAATTCGATCCCCCGATCCAATCGGGGGCAAACGCCTACGAAAAGATCGCTTGGATTTAGGAAAAAGTCGCTTAGATTTATTCATAATTTGTTTATTCCTTATCTCTAAAATCCTATTTCGATTGGACCAAAATAAAAATGATTTCTATTTCTATATAGGATAGAGTTTCTATATAGAATTAAGAATATAGGATTCGATTTCTTTCCATTGATTTATTTGTTTATATTTATATATATATCATATTATATATGATATTGTATATCTAATAATATATAGATATGTAATAATAAATAGATACTGTCATTATTCCTGTTTTTAACAGTTGTTATACAAGCACTCCATTTGATCTATTTTTTTATTTCCCCGTGAATTGTATGTTTGCAACAATAGGGACAGAATTTTTTCAATTCCAATCGACTAGGGGTATTATGCCGATTCTTTTGAGTAATATATCTGGAAATTCCCGCTGATTCTTTCTTAATATTGTTTCGAACACAACTGGTACATTCCAAAATAATTGTTACTCGAACATCTTTACCCTTGGCCATGAAACCTCCTTTGGATTTATGATTCACCCCAATCTTCTATTTTAGGATCCAGAAAGAACAAAAAAAATAGAAGCTGTTAACTCAAAAAAAATTTTGAAATATTTTGTTGCAATGAATATTAATTAGTAATTAAATAAAAATAAAATAATAAGCAATACAATGATTTTTTGAAAACTATATTTCAAATCTTTGTACAGTATTTTTTTTAAGTATCTTATAGGATACTCTTTCCCTAGCCACATTTTTGTTTTCGTTTTATTACTAAGAAAATTGGATCCTGAACCCTCGTTTTGATGACCTTGAATTTTTATTCTTTCTCTCCCCCCCCCTTTTTTTTTAGAATTAAGTAGAAAAAAAAAATAAGAAAAAAAGGAAAGGGGAATTAGTCACAGATCGTTGATTGTATCTCTAATTTTTTTCATCTCTTTCTCGTGTTAATAACTAGAATGAAAAAAAGGGAAATGTTAATGCATCTGGAAATAAACGATTAATCTCTATTAATAAACCTGCTAAAGAACCGAACCATAGAGTACTTAATACCGGTGCTACGGAAAGATATGTTTTTAGATCTCGCATTTGAAATCCTCCTTTTTTCTTCTTTATTGTATTACATTATGGTAATATATAACTACAGATGTACATACAGTTAAGGAGTACTTGTATTTGTATACGTAACTTCCAACCCCTCATTTTCAAAATTTAAATTGGAAATGTTGTATACTACAACGACAACAATCTTATACATCAAATTTTCAAACGGAAAGGCCTAGTTATGTGAAATTATATGATTATGTGAAATTATATGAAATTTAAATTGAGAGAATTCTCGTGAAAAAAAGTTTTTTTATTATATGCTTGTTATCTGATATGAAACAAAAAAAAGAAGAAATAAATTTTGTATATCAATAAAAAAAAAAGGATGTGGAAAACAAAACAGGAATTCTCTACAATGACACTGTAAACGAATTGAAAGGGATGTAGCGCAGCTTGGTAGCGCGTTTGTTTTGGGTACAAAATGTCACGGGTTCAAATCCTGTCATCCCTACCTATTACTGCTCCTCTGAGCAGTAACGAGGGATCTGTTTTAGATCTATCTTAATTTTTAATAAAATTGGACATATGTATAATTATGAAATTTCTGATATACTATGATATAGTATATAGGTACAAAATGGATTGGGGTTAAAAAATGTCCTCTTTCTAGCCTTTTCTTTTTTTTTAGAAAAAAAAGCGCTCTTAGTTCAGTTCGGTAGAACGTGGGTCTCCAAAACCCAATGCCGTAGGTTCAAATCCTACAGAGCGTGATTCCACTCTTGTTTATTAGATTGTGTCAAAATTCCACTGTTCTCAAATATTGAGCAGCAATCTGAATTTGAATTAGACCTCCCGCATATGCATATAAAAGCAGGAAGTAGGTCAGTAAAAAAAAAAAGAGATTTTAATTAATCAAAAGTCCAACTGATCACCACGTCTGTATTGTAAATACGCAGTTACAAATAATCCAGCCAAAGTAATAGGAATTAGACCTAAGACGATTCCAAATAAAAAAACTTCAATCATTTCTATTTTCTTTTGTTTTCTTTTTTGAAAGGGGGAAAAGAGAGGTACTATCTATCCCTAAACCTTAATCTGTATTGCCGATGAATCTCAATAACAAAAAATGGGTAATTAACACAATAAGGAACCATCGAACATATGAAATACGACAGAAAGATTTTTTTTTATAAAAAAATCTTCATTCAATTAATTTCAAATAAGCCGTATTTTGCTTAGACCAATAAATAGAGCTGAGGTTATAGTTAAAGCTGCTAGTAAAAAACCAAAATAACTAGTTATAGTAAGCATGAAGGGACTAAATAAAATATGTTTTTTTATACATATGTTTCTAAAGTACTTCCCTAAGTTTCAATTTTTTCATTTTTTAAAGAGATAGAGATAGACAAAACAAGTTCCAAGAATCAAAAAATTCAATTGAAAATTTGTGAATTATCAATCATTATAGGTGGTATGAACAAAAATCGAGTAAGAGAAATAGAAAATGAAATCAATTCATTGTCTTTGGCATCTGCACCATCTCAGGATTCAGAATTAAGGAAACTGATTCATTGAAAAACTCTTTAGGAAATGAATCCTAAAAAAAAAAAGAACTCTATCTATTATGTAACTTCATTCAAAACATGTAACTTTTTTTTGAATGAAAATGAATATGTAAAAAAAAATCGGAAAATTAGTTCTTTGGTTTTTTTTTTATTATTTCGAATCTTTTTTCGATTAAAAAATCAAAAAAGTGACCTTAAAACCTGGAATAGGCCTCTTTTTATTTTATTTAATTTACTTTAATTTGTTGAACTCATTAGATTCAATAGTTAAGTAGTTTTATTCATTTAATCTATCGAATGAGAAGAAAAAGAGTATCGTACAATGAGAACGAGATCATTCAAAAAAATCTTTATATATTTTAACTAGATTTGAAAAGATAATTAGATTTTCAAACTTGTAATTAGCAATTTCTATGATCTTTTCCTTTCTTTTATAGGTTTTTGTTTTTTTGTCTTTCCAGATTATATAGAAAATAGAGTGAAAAACCCATCTTTGTAGTTAGTTAAAGAAAGAAAAAAACCTTTGAATTGAATACAACAAAACAATGCACGCATGATAAAGATAAATATTTCTTATTATTTAATATTATTTTTTTTGTTCTTGTTCTTCTTTTTAGTTGATCCAAAACCATTCTTCTTTTTCTTGTTACTGGACTATTCATTAATTCCTTAAAATGAAACAAAAAAAAGGAAAAAGAGGGGATCACATTATCATTACAAAAAAAATCTCTTCTACAATTATGCATATGCAAAGAAAATGAAATTTATAGATTTTGTATTCAATTGAATTGGGAAAATATGAGAATTTCCTTCATGAATTATTAGAATTAGAAACCTACCTCTTGGATTTTCATTTTATCTAATCTTCAGTTTCTAGTTCAAAACCAATAAAGGATCAAAGCCCCTATAGATTACAGGTACAGGAATTTGAAGAATTGGGACATGGTTATACATCGACAAGCAAGAAAAAAAGAAGAAAGAAATTATCTAGCACCCCATTTCTATACTAAT